GAGAAAATCACACGTTTGATCGAACATGCTACCAATAAATTTTTACCTCTTATTCTAGTGTGTGCTTCTGGAGGAGCACGCATGCAAGAAGGAAGTTTGAGCTTGATGCAAATGGCTAAAATATCTTCTGCTTTATATTATTATCAATCAAATAAAAAGTTATTCTATGTATCAATCCTTTCATCTCCTACTACGGGTGGAGTGACAGCTAGTTTTGGTATGTTGGGAGATATCATTATTGCCGAACCAAAAGCCTACGTTGCATTTGCGGGTAAAAGAGTAATTGAACAAACATTGAATAAGACAGTACCCGGGGTTGCACAAGCGGCTGAATATTTATTCCATAAGGGCTTATTCGATCCAATCGTACCACGTAATCCTTTAAAAGGCGTTCTGCGTGAGTTATTTCAGCTCCATGCTTTCTTGCCTTTGAATCGAAAAATGAAATCAAAAATGAAATCAAGGAGAGCCCTATATCCTTAATTTGATTCTTAATTTCATATTTAATAAATTATTTCATTTAATTTCATTTAAAAAATTAAAAATTGGATTATTTGTTCTGTGGTAACCAAGTAGTTATTTAGTTTGTAGGAAGCAAAGTCAAAATTCCAAGAATCTATTTTTCTTTGGTAACATAGGATTAAATTGGAAAAAGAATCATGAGCCCTGATTCCTAATCAGGAAATCTCTATCAAACAAAATAAAAAGAGCGAATTCTATCTCTTTCTTCCGTGAAATTGGGCAAGGGGGTCCTACATCTTTCTATATCCCTCAAGAATGCCCAGTTTGACTAAGAATCCCTTTTGTCGGATCGTATTATAACGAATTTTTCGCGAAGGGAAAAACTAAAAAAAAAAATGAAAAATAATAAAAAAAGAACATAATAAAAAAACGTGAATTATCATACATATATTGCATGTAGAAAGATGAATAAGCCTATTTATTTACTTCTTTTTTTTTTTATTTACATATTTACACTTTTGATTTACATTAATTATATTATATATACGTACTTAGTATATTCTAGTCTATTATATACTTTATAGACTTATAATATTTTCTTTTTCTTTCTTTAATATATATTAAAGAAAATATTAGTATATAGACTCTTATATTATAGATTCCTTATTATATCTTAGTATATATACATAATATACTCTTACATTATATAATATACCCTTTATTAGTGTATATACTCACTTAGGTATACTTAGTATAATAGTATAATTATATATGAATTATAAGATATCTTTATAACAGGTTAAAAGATTAATATAACAATAAATAACAGGTACAAATATTAAATCGAGGTACCCATTCTATGACAACTCTCAACAACCTACCCTCTATTTTTGTGCCTTTAGTGGGCTTAGTTTTTCCGGCAATTGCAATGGTTTCTTTATCTCTTCATGTTCAAAAAAACAAAATTTTTTAAATAAGATGGGCAAAATCTTATCTATTTTTTTTTCAAGACTTACGTGGATCATAGCACGGATATCTATTTAGTAGAATATGGTATAACGTGTGGCTTCTTCCGAGCATAAGCTCGTATGCATGTGTAAACATGATATATGAGTAACTGAATTAGAGCTATTTTCAAATGGATTGGTATCGGGATGAATTTCTTAAATGGAAAGTCAATATATGTATGTGGATATCTATAAGAAATCATATGAAAGGGATGTTCTTATTTTAGTTTAGATCTAGGCAATTCGATGAATTACTCTACTCCTAAAGGTTCACATCATAACAGTGCTGGTTGATGAGGGTTACTTCGGAAACAAAAAAAATGAAAGTCAATTTTTTTTGGTTATTCCCAAATTCCAATAAAATGCAACTAGATCTAGTATAGTATGAGTTGGCGATCAGACCGTATATGGATAGAACTTATAGCGGGGTCTCGAAAAACGAGTAATTTCTGCTGGGCCTTTATCCTTTTTTTAGGTTCATTAGGATTTTTATTGGTTGGAACTTCCAGTTATTTTGGTAGGACTTTTATATCTTTAGTTCCCTCTCAGCAAATCATTTTTTTTCCGCAAGGGATCGTGATGTCTTTCTACGGAATCGCAGGTCTTTTTATTAGTTCCTATTTGTGGTGCACAATTTCGTGGAATGTAGGTAGTGGTTATGATCGATTCGACATAAAAGAAGGAATAGTGTGTATTTTTCGTTGGGGATTTCCTGGAAAAAATCGTCGCATCTTCCTCCGATTCCTTATGAAAGACATTCAGTCCATCAGAATAGAAGTTAAAGAGGGTATTTATGCTCGTCGTGCCCTTTATATGGAAATCAGAGGCCAGGGGTCCATTCCCTTGACTCGTACTGATGAGAATTTGACTCTACGAGAAATTGAGCAAAAAGCTGCCGAATTGGCCTATTTCTTGCGTGTACCAATTGAAGTATTTTGAAACAAGAACTGAAGAATGCCCGCTTTTTTAGCTAGAGGGAAAAAACGAAAACTCAAGAATTCTCTTTTTTCGATAGCATAATTTAACTGAAGTTTCTTCAGAACGCTCATTCGAGCTAAACGCAAACGAACACGGAACAATCATAAAACGAAATTGTTTTTTTTTTTTTTTTTCGAATTTGAAGTGGACTCTCTCTTATTGTATTTCGGTATTGTTTTTCTGTATTCTTTCGAAATTCATAACCACTTTACTGAATCACAAATAAAAAATAGGGAATAGATTCATGGGCTCTATAACTTTTAATGTAATAGATTTTAATGTAATAGAACCGATGTTTGATAGAAATAGAAACTAGAAAGAAATAGAAAATAGAAAGAAATAGTAGTATATAGTAGTATCGAGTCGACAAATGAGGTGAGTTCATTTAAAAATTCCCAGACGAAAAAATGGCAAAAAAGAAAGCATCCACTTCCCTTATATACCTTTCATTTATAGTATTTTTGCCTTGGTGGATCTCTCTCTCATTTAATAAAGGTCTGGAATCTTGGGTTACTAATTGGTGGCATACTAGACACTCCGAAATTTTTTTGAATGATATTCAAGAAAAAAGTATTCTAAAAAAATTCATAGAATTAGAAGAACTCTCGCTCTTGGACGAAATGATAAAGGAATACCCGGAAACACATTTACCAAAGCCTCACCGCGGAATCTACAAAGAAACGATCCAATTGATCAAGATGCACAATGAGAATCGTATGAATACGGTTTTTCATTTCTCGACAAATATAATATCTTTCGTTATTCTAAGTGGTTATTCTATTCTAGGTAATGAAGAACTTGTTATTCTTAACTCTTGGGTTCAAGAATTCCTATATAACTTAAGCGACACAATAAAAGCTTTTTCTATTCTTTTATTAACTGATTTATGTATAGGATTCCATTCGCCACGCGGTTGGGAACTAATGATTGGCTCTGTCTACAAAGATTTTGGATTTGCTCATAATGATCAAATTATATCAGGTCTTGTTTCTACGTTTCCAGTCATTTTAGATACAATTTTAAAATATTGGATCTTTCGCTATTTAAATCGTGTATCTCCGTCACTTGTAGTCATTTATCATTCAATGAATGACTGAAAAATGATAGACCGATTCAATTATAATGTTTGTTACTTTGTACATAAGCAACTTATTCAAAACTGTACTTATTCTTTCTACCCATATGGGGGCTTCCTTCAATGTTCCAGTAAAATTATTTCAGTAAATAGCAGAATCATAGATAGGGAACTATACTAGCGACTTATCTAATTTTATTGTAGAAATTTTCGGGATCAATGATTGGACCATGCAAACTAGAAATAACTTTTCTTGGATAAAGGAAGAGATTACTCGATCTATTTCCGTCTCGCTCATGATATATATAATAACCCGGGCACCCATTTCAAATGCATATCCCATTTTTGCGCAGCAGGGTTATGAAAATCCACGAGAAGCGACCGGCCGTATTGTATGTGCCAATTGCCATTTAGCCAATAAGCCCGTGGATATCGAGGTTCCACAAGCGGTACTTCCTGATACTGTATTTGAAGCAGTTGTTCGAATTCCTTATGATCTGCAACTGAAACAAGTTCTTGCTAATGGTAAAAAAGGAGCGTTGAACGTAGGGGCTGTTCTTATTTTACCTGAGGGGTTTGAATTAGCCCCTCCCGATCGTATTTCGCCCGAGATTAAAGAAAAGATAGGCAATCTATCTTTTCAGAGCTATCGTCCCACTAAAAAAAATATTCTTGTGATAGGTCCTGTTCCTGGTCAGAAATATAGTGAAATCACCTTTCCTATTCTTTCTCCGGACCCCGCTACTAAGAAAGATGTGCACTTCTTAAAATATCCCATATACGTAGGCGGCAACAGGGGACGGGGTCAGATTTATCCCGACGGAAGCAAGAGTAACAATAATGTTTATAATGCTACAGCGTCGGGTATAGTAAGCAAAATCATACGAAAAGAAAAAGGGGGATACGAAATTACCATAGTGGATGCATCGGATGGACGTCAAGCGGTTGATATTATCCCTCCAGGACCAGAACTTCTTGTTTCAGAGGGAGAATCTATCAAACTTGATCAACCAGTAACGAGCAATCCTAATGTGGGTGGATTTGGTCAGGGGGATGCGGAAATAGTACTTCAAGATCCATTACGTGTCCAAGGACTTTTGCTCTTCTTGGCATCTGTTATTTTGGCACAAATATTTTTGGTTCTTAAAAAGAAACAGTTTGAGAAGGTTCAATTGTCCGAAATGAATTTCTAGATACGCAGATTTATCAACACCAAGCTCTAAAAAGAAGCCCATTTTTGTTGGCTATTATTATTATGTTATGTAATTATGGATGATCAAAAAAATTCTGAAAAGCCTCTTTTTTTTTTCTACCCGCGTTCGGGAATTGAATTACTTGTACCGCACTCCTAGTATGTATACTGTGAAGAAGACTATTTGAGTTTACTCCCCTCTTCTTTATTTCTTTGTTTTTTCAATCCAAATGGAAGCGGTATGATTATGTCAATATTGTCAGATTTCAATGTCATAGAATGAATC